GTGTGATTTTGTAATATATTATATTATAATATATATATATATATATATATATATATATATATAATTGGTGCAATATAAAAGATATATACCAATATATGCCGTTTGGTGAAATGTTTTGTGTTATTAGGTATGTCTGGGTTGTGTGCAAGTTAGTTTGGTAGTTTATATAATTTATTATGGTGGCATTTTATCTGGTTTAGGGGTTTGACAGAGTATTAATATTTGCCAGCGTAGGGGGGTAGGGGGGTTTGACGCGTAGGAGCGAAGGGGGGGCACTGTGAGTAGAAGTAGGTGATAAAGGTAATAGATTATGTACTTGATATAATCTAATGTGATATTATAAGATTATGTCTTTAAATCTTTACATTCACTGTATTTAATCCAGTTATTTATTATTCCACCTTATCTCAAATATTCTCCCTGCGGGCAGCACTTGTATATGTCAGATGAAAGTGACCTAAAAATAAAAAATACCAAATGCACGTGAAAGAATGCCTTGGCATGGTGAGTCATTATATTTACAGGATAAAACCAATAATCAAATGCCAGTAATAATTCAGTTATGTAAGTCTTAAATTTATTGTCCTTGATTTTTCATTAATGTAGTATCCTTGTTTACAATATTGCTGATTTCTTATTGCATTATTAATGGTAAATAACTAGGTATGTTGAGTCAAGAGATTATGCCTTTAAATAGAGAGATGTAATATATACATAATATGTATTAATACCATAATGTAATATATACATAATATGTATTAATACCATAATGTAATATATACATAATATGTATTAATACCATAATGTAATATATACATAATATGTATTAATACCATAATGTAATATATACATAATATGTATTAATACCATAATGTAATATATACAGAAAATAGTTTAGTTTAGAATCCTAGCTTTGGGAGTTAGGGGTGGGAGTTAAAATCTCTCTTTTCTGGCACTAGGAAGGATTTTAACCTTCGATCTCCGGATTACAAGACCGGCGCTTTGGGTGCTAAGCTACTAGGGCAGTTTCAGTTTATTAGTTTGTTTTCTAGTAAGCCTGCTAGTGGGTTTAGGATGAGGAATAGTGCGAAGTAGAGGATAGAGGCAATTTGCCCAATAATGATGAATGGATGTTCAACAGGCATGCCTCCAATTCAGGTTAAAATTATAACGTCTGCTACTAGTACTCAAAATAGGATTTGAGAGATTGGTCGGAATGTGAGTCCTTGTTGTTTAGATGTGTGTAATAGGGGAACAACTATTAAAATTAAAATGGAAAATAATAATGCTAAGACTCCTCCTAGTTTATTAGGGATAGATCGTAAGATGGCATAGGCAAATAGAAAGTATCATTCTGGCTTAATATGTGGAGGGGTTACTAATGGGTTGGCGGGAGTGAAGTTTTCTGGGTCGCCTAGAAGATTTGGTGAGAATAGGGATAGGGCGGTTAGAAGTGTAAGTAGAATGATGAATCCTAGAAGGTCTTTGTATGAGAAGTATGGGTGGAATGAAATTTTGTCTGCATCTGAGTTTAGACCAATTGGGTTGTTAGATCCTGTTTCGTGGAGGAATAAAGCGTGTAGGATTGTTGCTGCAATGATTGCAAATGGGAGTAGGAAGTGGAATGCAAAGAATCGTGTTAGGGTTGCGTTGTCTACAGAAAATCCACCTCAGATTCATTGAACTAGGCTATCCCCGATGTATGGGACAGCTGATAGGAGATTTGTAATAACAGTTGCTCCTCAAAATGATATTTGGCCTCATGGAAGTACATATCCAACAAAGGCAGTTATCATTACTAAGAGGAATAGTACTACACCAATGTTTCAAGTTTCTTTATATGTGTAAGAACCATAGTAAAGGCCTCGGCCAATGTGTAAATAAATGCAGATGAAGAAGAAAGATGCTCCGTTGGCATGTAGGTTTCGGATAATTCAGCCATAGTTTACATCTCGGCAGATATGGGCGACTGATGAGAATGCGGTTGAGACATCGGAAGTATAATGTATTGCTAGGAATAGTCCTGTTAAAATTTGTGCTGCTAAACATAGTAAGAGAAGTGAACCGAAGTTTCATCATGCGGAGATGTTAGAGGGGGCGGGGAGATCAATTAGGGCGTCGTTAACAATTTTAAGTAGGGGGTGAGTTTTTCGGATGGCCATTAGTTCTCGTAGTTGAAGTACAACGGTGGGTTTTCAAGCCACTAGTCTCGGTTAGAGTCCGGGTGGGAATTATGGCTTATATTCTTAATTTATTTTTATTGAGTTTGGTTGTAGGTTTAGTTGGTGTGGCTTCTAATCCTGCTCCTTATTTTGCTGCACTAGGGTTAGTTGTTGCGGCGGGCGTGGGATGTGGGGTATTAGTAGGTCATGGTGGTTCGTTGCTATCTTTATTGTTGTTTTTAATTTATCTAGGGGGAATGTTGGTAGTTTTTGCTTATTCGGCAGCGTTGGCGGCTGATCCTTTTCCGGAGACTTGAGGTGTTCGTTCCGTGAAGGGGTATGTTTTAATATATTTGTTGGGGGTTAGTGTGGCTGCTTGATGGTTTTGGGGAAGTTGATACGGGGGATATTGGGTGGTTGTTGATGAGTTTAAGGAGTTTTTTATATTGCGGGGTGATGTTGGTGGGGTTGCTTTAATATACTCTTATGGTGGGGGGATGTTAGTTGTGTGTGCTTGAGTATTATTGTTGAGTTTATTTGTGGTGCTAGAGTTGACTCGGGGCTTGAGTCGTGGAGCTCTTCGTGCAGTTTAGGATAAAGTAAGTAGAGTAATAATTAAGGCAGTAGTAAGTAGGTATATGGTTAGATAAATTTTGATAATGTTATTGTTTCATGTATCAAATGTTGATGAGAGTTTGTGTTGGAGGTTGGCGGTTCCTTTAGGTCCTAATTCTAGTCATTGTAGGTCGAATTTAGTGGCTTGTTTACCTAGGGTAAGGCTAAGATTTGGAGCAAGGCGATGGACGATTGAAGTGAAGTATCCTAATATGTTGGATGAATTATGTAGAGGAAGGGTTGGGGTAATTTTAATTTGTGCTGAGGTTGTGGTTGAAAGGGCTATTGCAGTAATTAATCCAATAATAGTAACTGCTAGTGCGGCGAGTTTTAGTGAGTAGGGTATTGTTATAACGGGGGTTTTTGATGGGAGGAAGTTGGATGTAATAATTAAGCCTGCAATAATGCTTCCTCAGGCTAATCGTTTAATGGGGTTAATTACCAGGGGGTTGTTTTCGTTAATTGGGGAAAGGGTTAGGAATCGTGGGGTGCCCATAGTTACGTAAAAGATGATTCGGAAGCTGTAGATTGCAGTGAATGAAGTGGCAATTAAGGTTATGGTTAGGGCTCAGGCGTTTAGGTAAGAGGTGTTTAGGGCTTCAATGATAGCGTCTTTTGAGAAGAATCCGGTTAGGAATGGTGTGCCAGTTAAAGCTAGGCTACCAATAGTTAGGCAGGTTGATGTAAATGGTAAGAGTTTGTGGAGTCCTCCTATTTTTCGGATGTCTTGTTCATCGTTGAGGCTATGAATAATAGATCCGGAGCACAGAAATAGTATGGCTTTGAAAAAAGCATGTGTGCAGATGTGTAGAAAAGCTAGTTGTGGTTGATTTAGACCAATGGTTACTATTATTAATCCTAGTTGACTAGATGTTGAGAAAGCTACAATTTTTTTGATGTCATTTTGAGTGAGGGCGCATGCAGCTGTAAATAGGGTAGTTAGGGCACCTAAACATAAGCAAATGGTAAGAGCTAGTTGATTATTTTCTATTAGAGGATGGAGTCGGATAAGAAGGAAAATTCCGGCGACTACTATAGTACTTGAGTGTAGTAGGGCGGATACTGGAGTGGGACCTTCTATTGCTGATGGGAGTCAGGGGTGTAGTCCAAATTGGGCTGATTTTCCTGTGGCTGCAATGATTAGTCCAATTAGGGGAAGAGTTATGTCGAGATCTTTGGAAGCTATAAAAATCTGTGGAATTTCTCAGGAGTTTAGGTTTATTGCAATTCAAGCTGTGGCTAAAATTAATCCGATATCACCAACTCGGTTATATAGGACGGCTTGTAGGGCTGCGGTGTTGGCGTCGGCTCGTCCATGTCATCAGCCAATAAGTAGGAAGGATATAATGCCTACTCCTTCTCAGCCAATAAATAGTTGGAAGAGGTTGTTAGCGGTAACTAGGATAATTATAGCAACTAGAAAGAGGAGTAAATATTTGAAGAATCGGTTGATGTTTGGGTCGGCATGTATGTACCATAGTGCGAATTCTAGAATTGATCATGTAACATAAAGGGCAATTGGTGTGAAGATGATGGAGTAGTGGTCAAATTTAAAACTAATGTTGATGTTGAAGGTTATAATGTTTATTCAGTGTGTATTAGTGATGATGCTTTCTGTTCCTTGGTCGAGGAAAAATATTAGGGGAATTAGGCTAATAAAGAATGCGATAGATACAGCTGTTTTGACGTGTGTGGAGGCTCAGTTTGGGTTTAAGGGTTTTGGTTGTAGAGTTATTAATAGTGGGAGTATTAGTGTAACTAGTATTAGTATGAGGGTGGACGATATTACTAGATTTGTCATAGCTGCTACTTGGATTTGCACCAAGAGTTTTTGGTTCCTAAGACCAATGGATGAACTATTATCCTTTAGAAGCTCGAGTGAGCCATGGAATTTAACCATGGAGGTAGGGGTTAGCAGTCCTTATTGCTTCTAGCCTCTCTCGGTGGATAAGAGGATTTTAACCTCTGTTTTTAGAACCACAATCTAATGTTTTAGGTTAAACTATATCTACAGTATCATCATCCTCATATAAGTTCCGGTTTTGTAATTAGGAGAATGACTGGAAGGAGATGTAGAGTTATTAGTAGGTGTTCTCGGGTGTGAAATGGTTGGAGGTTTATGATGTGGGTTGGGAGTGGGCCTCGTTGTGTTATTAGGAAAAGGTAAAGGGAGTAGGCTGCTGTAATTAGTGTTCCTGCTCCGGTAAGGATTAGGGTTAGTGGAGATCAGTTAAATATTGCTGTAATGATAATGATTTCTCCTATTAGATTAGGTAGAGGAGGGAGGGCTAGGTTTGCTAGATTAGCAATAAATCATCAAGTGGCGGTGAGTGGAAAAATAATTTGTAGGCCTCGAGCAAGGATTATAGTTCGGCTGTGTGTTCGTTCATATGTTGTGTTGGCTAGACAGAATAGGGCTGAGGATACTAGTCCGTGGGCAATTATTAGAATAATTGCACCAGTAAATCCTCATGGGGTTTGAATTAAAATTCCTCCTGCTACTAGACCTATATGGCTAACTGATGAGTAAGCAATGAGTGATTTTAAGTCTGTTTGACGAAGGCAGATGGAGCCTGTTATAATGATACCTCAGAGGGCGAGGATGATGAATGGGTATGCTATATCTTTAGATAGCGGGTCTAGTATAACCATTATTCGTATTATTCCGTAGCCTCCAAGTTTTAGTAGAATTGCAGCTAGGACTATTGAGCCTGCTACTGGTGCTTCTACGTGAGCTTTTGGTAGTCAGAGATGTACTCCATAAAGGGGTATTTTTACTAAGAAAGCAATTAGACAGCCAGCTCATCAGATTTTGTCTCCTCAGGAATTGAGTAATATAGGTTGGGAATATTGAATAATTAGTATGGATAGGGTTCCTGTGTTTTGGTGAAGGAGTAGGAGGGCTACTAATAGTGGTAGGGACCCTGCTAGGGTATAAAATAGAAAGTAGGTGCCTGCATTTAGTCGTTCTGTTTGATTGCCTCAGCGGGTGATGATAATTAGGGTTGGAATAAGGGTTGCTTCAAATATAATGTAAAATATAATGATTTCTGTGGCGCCAAATGCTATGATTAGGAAGGTTTGTAGGGAGGCAAGTAATGTAATGTAAGTTCGTTGACGATTCAGTGGTTCTGGTTTAATATGGTTTTGGCTGGCAAGGATTATAAGTGGTAAGAGTCAGCAAGTTAGGACTAGAAGTGGGGTAGATAGGGGATCGGTTCCTATATAAAGGTTTGATGTTGTTCATCCTGTTTCTGAGTCTCATTTTAGTCATAGAAGGCTAATTAGGGCAATGAAGAGGCTTTGAGCAGTAGTAATGGCTCATAATCATTTTGGTGAGGTGAGCCAGATTGTTGGAAATAGCATAATTGTTGGAATTAGAATTTTTAGCATTGTAAAAGGTTTAAAGCTTTTAGGCGGTCTGTTCCGTGAGTGCGGGCTGTAGCGACTAGGAGGGCTAACCCAGCACTAGCCTCGCAGGCTGAGAATGCTAGTAATAATATAGGAGCTGCAGAGAAGGTTGTTGCTTCTAATTGTAAGGCTCATAGGGCTAAAGCAATAAATAGGGATAGTATTATTCCTTCTAAACATAAAAGGGCTGATAAGAGGTGGGTACGATGAAACGCTAGTCCTGTTAGTCCTAAAATGAATGCTGAGGTAAAGCTGAAGTGTACTGGTGTCATAAGGGGGTCGTGGATTTAAACCACGGTTTTCTGAGCCGAAATCAGAGGTCTTATTTTGGACTAACTCCCTATTCGGCTCACTCTAGGCCTCCTTGGGTTCATTCATAAATTAGTCCGAGTGTAAGAAGAATAAGGATGGCTGCAGCTAGCATAAAGGTGTCTGTTGGGTTTGGTAGTTGGTTGCCTCATGGTAGGGGTAGGAGTAGGGCGATTTCTAAGTCAAATAATAAAAATAGAATGGCAACAAGGAAAAAGCGTAGGGAAAATGGCAGGCGTGCAGATCCTAGGGGGTCAAACCCGCATTCATATGGGGATAGTTTTTCTGCGTCTGGGGTTATTTGAGGCAGTCAGAAAGATACAATGGCAAGGATTAAAGATAGAGCAGTGGTAATTAATAGAATTGTTATGACTAAATTCATTATCTTTCCTTGGGTTTTAACCAAGACTAGGTGATTGGAAGTCACTCGTACTAATGTTAATACTAGAAAGATATGAGCCTCATCAGTAGATAGAGACGTATAGGAATAGTCATACGACGTCTACGAAATGTCAGTATCAGGCGGCTGCTTCAAATCCGAAATGATGGCCGGATGTAAAGTGATATTGGATTTGTCGGAGAAGGCAGACGGCTAAGAAAGTTGAACCAATAATTACATGGAGTCCGTGGAATCCTGTGGCAACAAAGAATGTTGATCCATAAACGCCATCAGCGATTGTAAATGGAGCTTCATAATATTCTATAGCTTGGAGTGCAGTGAAGTAAAATCCTAGTAGAATTGTTAGAGCGAGCGATTGAATGGCTTGTTTTCGTTCTCCTTCTATAAGACTATGGTGAGCCCATGTGACTGTTACACCGGAAGCTAGAAGAACGGCTGTATTGAGGAGTGGTACTTCAAATGGGTCTAGTGGAACAATTCCTGTAGGGGGTCAGCATCCTCCTAATTCTGGTGTAGGGGCTAGGCTGGAGTGATAAAAAGCTCAGAAAAAGCCTAGGAAAAAGAAAACTTCGGATGTAATAAATAAAATTATTCCGTATCGCAGGCCTTTTTGGACAGGGGGAGTATGGTGTCCTTGAAAGGTTCCTTCTCGGATGATATCTCGTCATCATTGGTACATTGTTAGTAGTAATAAAATTAGGCCTAGTGACATAAGGGTTATTGAGTTAAAGTGAAATCAGATTGCAAGACCTGATGTTATTAAAAGAGCAGCTACTGCACCTGTTAGGGGTCATGGGCTAGGGTCTACCATGTGGTATGCGTGTGCTTGGTGGGCCATTAGACGTTTTCTTGTAAATATAGGCTTAGTAAGAGTACAAATACATATGCTTGGATTATGGCGACTGCCACCTCTAGGAGGGTGAGGAGGACTAGTAGAGTGGCAGTGAAGAGTGCTACCGTTGTTATTATTGGTAATAGAACAAATGTTGCGGTTGAGATAAGTTGGATTAGTAGATGGCCAGCTGTGAGGTTGGCTGTTAGTCGAACACCTAAGGCTAGAGGTCGAATGAATAAACTAATGGTTTCGATAATAATTAATACTGGAATAAGGGGGACTGGGGTTCCTTCTGGGAGGAGGTGTCCAAGAGCCGCTGTAGGTTGGTTGCGTAATCCAATAATAACTGTGGCTAGTCAGAGTGGGACAGCGAGGCCTATATTTAGAGATAGTTGAGTTGTTGGGGTAAAAGTATATGGTAACAGGCCTAGTATATTGAGAGATAGGATGAAGATTATTAAGGATGTTAGGATTAGGGCTCATTTGTGTCCCCCTGGATTCAATGGGGTTAGTAGTTGATTTGTAAAAGATTTTACAAATCAGTTTTGGAGAGTAATTAGGCGGTTGTCTTGTCATCGTTTAGAGGGGGAGGGAACAAGGATTCATGGTAAGGTCAATGCGATGGCGATTAGGGGAATACCTAAAAATGTGGGGCTCATGAATTGGTCAAATAAGTTTAGTGCCATGGTCAGTTTCAAGTTTCTGATTTAATTTTTTGTGAGCTAATGGATGTTAGTTCATTTGTGAAGGTGTGGTTTAAGACTTTGTTTGGAACTACTGCTAGAAATACTAGTCAAGAAAACACGAGAATTGCGAATCATGGGGCTGGGTTTAGCTGAGGCATGTCACTAGGGGTGGTTGGGAGTCACCAAACTTTAGCTTAAAAGGCTAACGCTAATCCCTGTTTAGCTTCCTAGTGAGGCGTCTTCAAGTATGATGGAGGATCAGTTCTCAAAATGTTCTAGTGGAACGGCTTCTACAACAATTGGTATAAAGCTATGATTGGCTCCGCAGATTTCAGAACATTGTCCGTAGAATACTCCAGGGCGGGAGGCAATAAATGCTGTTTGATTTAAGCGTCCAGGTACGGCGTCTATTTTAACTCCTAAAGCTGGAACAGCTCAAGAGTGTAGTACGTCTTCAGCTGAGACTAGTACTCGCACTGGGGATTCTATTGGAACAACCATTCGGTGGTCGGTTTCAAGTAGTCGGAATTGGCCTGGGGTTAGGTCTTGAGTTGGTACTATATAGGAGTCAAAGGCTAAGTCTTCATAGTCTGTATATTCGTAGCTTCAATATCATTGATGTCCTATAGCTTTTACAGTAAGATGTGGGTCATTGACTTCATCTATTAGGTAGAGGATTCGGAGGGATGGAAGGGCAATAAGAATAAGAATTGCTGCTGGCAAGATGGTTCATACAATTTCGATTTCTTGTGAATCTAGAATATACTTGTTAGTAAGTTTAGTGGAGACTATTAGGAGAAGAATATATAGAACTAGAGTGCTAATTAGAAGTACAATTATTAAGGCATGGTCGTGGAAGTGTAGAAGTTCTTCTATTACAGGCGAGGCCGCGTCTTGGAATCCTAGTTGTGAGGGATGTGCCATTAAGCTGTTAAGCTTAAGGTGCGCAGGATTTTAACCAGCAATGCTGCCTTGACAAAGCAGTGTAATATTCTATTTTACTAGCACCTTATAAAAGAAAGTGGCAGAGTGGTTATGTGACTGGCTTGAAACTAGTTTACGGGGGTTCGATTCCTTCCTTTCTCGTTAATTTGTTTGGACTTGAACAAATGCTGGTTCTTCAAATGTGTGGTATGGAGGTGGGCATCCGTGAAGTCATTCTGAGTTTGTGGGTGTGAGTTCTACTGCTAGAACTTCTCGTTTAGCAGTAAATGCTTCTCATAAAATGAAGAGGAATATAATTACAGCAACTAGGGATACTAGAGAGCCGATTGAAGAAATAGTATTTCAAAGAGTATAGGCATCTGGGTAGTCAGAGTATCGTCGTGGTATTCCAGCTAATCCTAGGAAGTGTTGTGGGAAGAAGGTTAGGTTGACTCCGATGAATATTACTCCAAAGTGGATTTTTGTTCAAGTGCTGTGGAGGGTATATCCTGTAAATAGAGGGAATCAATGTACAAATGCACCCATAATGGCGAAGACGGCTCCTATAGATAGGACATAATGGAAGTGGGCAACTACATAATAAGTGTCATGTAGTACAATATCAATGGATGAGTTGGCTAGAACAATTCCTGTTAGACCACCAACTGTAAATAGGAAAATAAATCCTAGGGCTCATAGTAGGGGCGTTTCTCATTTGATAGACCCTCCGTGCAGTGTAGCTAATCAGCTGAATACTTTTACTCCTGTTGGAATGGCAATAATTATAGTTGCAGATGTGAAGTAGGCACGGGTATCTACGTCCATGCCAACTGTGAACATATGGTGGGCTCACACGATGAAGCCTAGGAGGCCAATGGCTATTATAGCTCAAACCATACCCATGTATCCGAATGGTTCTTTTTTCCCTGCATAATAGGCTACAATATGTGAGATCATACCAAATCCTGGTAGAATTAGAATGTACACTTCTGGGTGACCGAAGAATCAAAATAAGTGTTGGTATAGAATTGGGTCTCCACCTCCTGCAGGATCAAAGAAGGTAGTATTTAAATTTCGGTCTGTTAGTAATATTGTAATACCAGCAGCTAGAACGGGTAGTGAAAGCAGGAGTAATACAGCTGTAATAAGTACAGCCCACACAAATAAAGGAGTTTGGTATTGAGAAATGGCTGGGGGTTTCATATTAATAATAGTAGTAATAAAGTTAATTGCTCCTAAAATTGAGGAAACACCAGCTAGGTGAAGTGAAAAGATGGTTAGATCAACTGAAGCCCCTGCATGGGCTAGGTTTCCAGCGAGGGGTGGGTATACAGTTCAACCTGTTCCTGCCCCTGCTTCAACTCCTGAGGAGGCTAATAGGAGAAGGAATGATGGGGGGAGTAGTCAGAAGCTCATATTATTTATTCGTGGGAAGGCTATGTCGGGTGCTCCAATCATTAGTGGGACTAGTCAATTTCCGAAGCCTCCAATTATAATTGGTATTACTATAAAGAAAATTATTACGAAGGCATGTGCAGTAACGATGACATTATAAATTTGGTCATCACCTAGTAGGGAGCCGGGTTGGCTTAGCTCAGCCCGAATTAAAAGGCTGAGAGCTGTGCCAACCATTCCGGCTCAGGCACCAAATACTAAGTAAAGGGTGCCAATGTCTTTGTGGTTAGTAGAGAAGAATCAGCGTGCGATCGTCACAGGTAGGATGGCCGAGAGTTAGGCGGTGGATTGTAGCTCCATGGACAGAGGTTTAAATCCTCTTCCTATCAAGCCTTGTGGTGTTTGGCACGTCAGATTGCAAATCTGAAGGAGCAGACTAATTACCTGCCGGGGCTTTCCCCGCCTCGTTTCTAGGCGGCGGGGAAAGGTAGATGAATGCTCGCTGGCTTGGGCGCTTAGCTGTTAACTAAGAATTTGTAGGATCGAGGCCTTCTCATCTAGTAAGGCTTTAGCTTAATTAAAGTGTCTGGGTTGCATTCAGAAGATGTGGGATAAAGTCCTGCAAGTCTTATTCAGGGATTAGGAGATTTTCACTCCTGCTTAAAGCTTTGAAGGCTTTTGGTCTGGTACTATCCTAAATCCCTAGCAGGCTAGTGCTTGAATAGCTGGTGTTAGAGGGAGGAGTGTGAGGGCTAGAGTTGTAAAGATAGCTAATGGTAGTGTTGTTTGTGTATTTATTAGGCGTCATGGGGTTGTTGAGTTGTTTGTATTTGGGGCAATTGTTAAGGTTATGGCATAACATAGTCGTAAATAGAAGTATAGGCTTAGTAAGGCGCTGAGGGCGAGGATAGTTGCGGTGAGGGGTAATTCTTGTTTTGTTAGTTCTTGCAGAATTAATCATTTTGGTATGAAGCCTGTTAATGGGGGAAGGCCTCCTAGGGAAAGGAGAATTAGGGCGGTGGTTGTTGTGATGATAGGGGTTTTTGATCAGGTTAGGGCTAATGTGTTAATTTTTGTGCTAAGAAGTATTTTGAATGTTAGGAATGCTGCGGATGTTATAATAATGTAGATGCTTAGGGTTAATAGGGTTAGTTGTGGTATAAATTGAACTACGATAATTATTCAACCTAGGTGGGCAATTGATGAATATGCTAGTATTTTTCGTAGTTGGGTTTGGTTTAATCCTCCTCAACCGCCGATGAAGGTGGAAAAAAGTCCTAGTATAGTTAGTAGTATTGGGTGTGTAGCTGGGGCTACTTGAATTAGTAGTGCGAATGGTGCTAGTTTTTGTCATGTTGCCATGATTAGTCCGGTAGTAAGGTCTAATCCTTGAAGTACTGGGGGCATTCAAAAGTGTATTGGTGCTAGGCCTACTTTTATGGCTAGGGCTGTTGTGATTATGATGGTAGCGGCGGGGTGAGATATAAGGGTAATGTTTCATTCTCCTGTAATTCATGCGTTTGTTATGCTTGCGAATAGAATGGTAGCTGCTGCGGTTGCTTGGGCTAAAAAGTATTTGGTGGTGGCTTCTACTGATCGGGGATGGTGGTGTTGGGCTATTAGTGGAAGAATAGCTAGAGTGTTAATTTCTAGTCCTATTCATGCTAGAAGTCAGTGGGAGCTAGCGAAGGTTAATGTTGTACCTAGGCCTAGGCTTAGTAGGAAGATGGCTAGAACGTAAGGATTCATTAGCAAGAGAAGGAGTTTAACCTACATTTTTGGGGTATGGGCCCAAAAGCTTGTTTTAGCTGATCTTACTGGAAAGTGGTGTAGTGGAAACACTTGGAGTTTTGATCTCTAGGATATGGGTTCGAGTCCCTTCTTTCCAAAGGAGCTGGGAGGATTTTAGCCTCCATGAGTCACTCTATCAAAGTGGTCCTTGGGCATTCAGGCACAGCTCCGTGATTATAGTTGGGGTGGAAGTCCGGCTAGTGCAATAGGGAGGGCAAGATGTCAGAGAACTAAGGCCAGGGTCATTGGTAGAAAGTTTTTTCAGACTAAATGTATTAGTTGGTCGTATCGGAATCGGGGGTAGGAGGCTCGCACTCATAGGAATAAGATTGAAAGAAGTGCAGCTTTTGTTATGATATTTATTGAAGTTAATTCAGGAATTAATAGTACGTGTGATGCTCCTAAGAATAGAATGGCTGATAGGGTATTTATAAGTAGGATGTTGGCGTACTCGGCTAGGAAAAATAGTGCGAATGGTCCTCCAGCATATTCTACGTTGAATCCTGATACTAGTTCTGATTCCCCTTCAGTTAGGTCAAATGGGGCTCGGTTCGTTTCTGCTAGTGTGGAGATGTATCATATTGCTGCTAGAGGCCAGGCTGGAAGTAGGAGTCAAATAGTTTCTTGGGTAATATTAAATATTTGTAGTGTAAAGCCTCCAGTAAATATAATTACGGATAGTAGAATTAGTCCAAGGCTTACTTCGTAGGAAATTGTTTGGGCCACAGCACGGAGAGCTCCGATGAGAGCATATTTTGAGTTTGATGCTCAGCCTGAGCCTAGAATTGAATATACAGCTAGGCTGGAAATGGCTAAAATAAATAAAACTCCTAGGTTGAGGTCTGTTACAGGATGGGGGATTGGTATTGGGGCTCAGAGGGTAAGGGCTAGGGTCAGAGCAAGTATGGGGGTGGCAAGAAAGAGAAAAGGTGATGAGGTAGATGGGCGAACTGGTTCTTTAATAAATAGTTTAATTCCATCTGCGATTGGTTGTAAGAGGCCGTAGGGGCCTACTACATTTGGGCCTTTTCGGTGTTGTATGTAGCCTAGGACTTTTCGTTCAATTAGTGTAAGGAAGGCTACCGCTAGTAGTACTGGAATAATATAGGCTAGGGGATTAATCAAGTGTGTTATTAGTAAAGTTAGCATAACTAAGGGGAGGATTTGAACCTCCGGTTGAAAGGGCTTAGGCCTTTTGCAATTGCCGGGCTCTGCCACCTTAGTAAGATCTTGTCTTGATTTGGGGTTATGCTTACCTTTTATTTAATTTAGTTGTTTTCATTAAGTTAGGATGGGGCGTATTTAGAATATGGGCCCCATTTTTCCGGTCCTTTCGTACTAGGAAAAATAGCATTACAGATAGAAACTGACCTGGATTGCTCCGGTCTGAACTCAGATCACGTAGGACTTTAATCGTTGAACAAACGAACCCTTAATAGCGGCTGCACCATTAGGATGTCCTGATCCAACATCGAGGTCGTAAACCCCCTTGTCGATATGGACTCTGGAAGGGGATTGCGCTGTTATCCCTAGGGTAACTTGGTCCGTTGGTCGGCATGTAGCCGGATCTTTATGGTCAGATGTTCTGTGTCTTAGAGATGTCTCTCTTAGTTTTAGGAAATGTCCCAGTCCGCATGGGAGCTTTGTTTTCTCCCGTGGTCACCCCAACCGAAGATTAGGACCAGAACTATTTGGTTTAGTCTTTTTTAGGACTTTTGACATAGTTGGTCTTTTGTCTTAAGCTCCAAAGGGTCTTCTCGTCTTGTATTATTATACCCGCTTCTGCACGGGTAGATCAATTTCATTGACTAGAAGGGGGAGACAGTTAAGCCCTCGTTCCACCATTCATACAGGTCTTCATTTAAAAGACAAGTGATTGCGCTACCTTTGCACGGTCAAAATACCGCGGCCGTTTAACTTATAGTCACTGGGCAGGCAGGACCTCCTATACATTGATTTTTGCGGGAGGCGATGTTTTTGGTAAACAGGCGAGGCTTGTGTTTGCCGAGTTCCTTCCTCTTCTTTTTGTCTTTCCTTGTGGGCTCTCCAGTGTGGGATTAACGATTTTTAATTGTGATTTTTTCTTGAATATTATTTTTAGTCACATTACTCTCTTTAAGTGGGTTCGTTAATGGCTAGTGGACTGTCCGATCTAGATTACACGTGGGCCAGGAGAAGAATATATTCTTCTTATTACTCATTTTAGCAGTATCACTTCCATGTTGGCATGGAAAGGCCTAATATTGTTAGGGGTTTAAGATATGTTTATTTGGATAATAGATTTTTGGATTGCTTGAGCTTTAACGCTTTCTGTTCAGATGGCTGCTTTTAGGCCCACTGAAGCAATAATCTTTTTTAGTATAATCTTTAACCTCCTGAATAGGGTTGTATCCCTTTTCAGAGGGGCTGTACCCCCTCTGACTAACTCTTGCATGTTTCTCAGGTTCATAGGTTAGTGGTAACTTTTTGTGAGGTGAGGAGTGCAAGGCTGAACTTCTATCCATTTTTTAGGCAACCAGCTATAACTAGGTTCGGTAGGTCTGTCACCCCTACCCGGAGATCTTCCCACTCTTTTGCCACAGAGATGGGTTGGCCCTACAATAGGCTGTCTCGGGGTAGCTCACCTAGTTTCGGGGTTTTGAACTAAAATACTTTTTGCTCAAAGTGGCTGGCTAAATCATGATGCAAAAGGTACGAGGGTTAATCTCTGCTTTGTTAGGCTTAGATGGTTTGTTTCATTTCTCTTTCAGCTTTCCCTTGCGGTACTTTTTTATTGCTTTGTTGAGCCTTTTCTGTCACTCATACTAGGGCGGAAGAATGTTTTAGTTTCAAATTTTGGGTTAAGTAAAACTTTTTGGATGTTGTTGTGTAAGTTTAGGTGTTTAAGCTAGCTATTTGGCTCAGGATAATCCAATTTGCATGGATGTCTTCTCGGTGTAAGGGAGATGCTTATCTATCTCAGCCATATCCTGATTGTTCCAAGTGCACCTTCCGGTACACTTACCATGTTACGACTTGCCTCCCCGTAGTTAAATATATGTAATTAGTTATGTTTGGTTGGTTGTAATAGGAAGGGGAGAGTGACGGGCGGTGTGTGCGCGCCTCAGAGCCTAATTCAAAAAGACACTCTATTTGCTTTTTACTACTAAATCCTCCTTCAGGTGTTATATTTCAGGACACCATTCGTAATATTCTGTGGCAGAAAATGTAGCCCATTTCTTCCCACTCCATGCGCTACACCTCGACCTGACGTTCTGGGTTGAACCCATTTTGCTTACTGTTAAACCTTCACAGGGTAAGCTGGCGACGGCGGTATATAGGCGGGAAAAACAAGGGGTGGTGAGGTTTAACGGGGATTATCGGTTCTAGAACAGGCTCCTCTAGGTGGGTCTGAGGCACCGCCAAGTCCTTTGGGTTTTAAGCTGTGCTTGTAGTTCCCTGGCGGATGTTATTGTATAATTTCATCTAAGTTTAGGGCTGGGCATAGTGGGGTATCTAATCCCAGTTTGTTTCCCAGCTTTCGTGGAGTCGGGCATATTTGGTAAAGTTACTTTCGTGTTTGGGCTTCGTGCCTCCGTGAGCGTATGACGGCTTAGGAGGTCTTTGGCTTTATTTTGTTAGTCCCCTAACCACCCTTTACGCCGTGTCTATAAACTAGGGTCTTTCGTATAACCGCGGTGGCTGGCACGAATTTTACCGACCCTTTTAGCCCTAACTAAGTCAAGTTTTCACTCATGGCTTAATGTTTATTACTGCTGAATTCCCTTGAGGGTGTGGCTTAAGCAAGGCGTCTTGGGCTAATGGGTATGTGCCTGATGCCAGCTCCTCGTCCTCGGGCGGGGGATTGAGGGCATTCTCACAGGGATGCGGATACTTGCATGTATAAATTGGGCTAAAGCTTATAGTAAAGTCAGGACCAAGCCTTTGTGCCTATGGAACTTTTTAGGGTTCATCTTGACATCTTCAGTGTCATGCTTTATTTAAGCTACACTGGC